TATGAGTGGTTTTGTTGCCGAATTAATAGTCTTTTTTGGACTACTTACTAGTCCAAAATATTTTTTAATGACAAAATTACTAATTACTTTTATAATGGCAATTGGAATCATATTAACTCCTATTTATTTATTATCTATGTTACGCCAGATGTTCTATGGATACAAGATATTTAATGTACCAACCTCTTATTTTTTTGATTCTGGACCGCGAGAGTTATTTCTTTTGATCTCTATTTTTTTACCCGTACTAGGTATTGGTATGTATCCTGATTTTGTTCTTTCACTATCAGTTCAAAAGGTTGAAGTCATTCTATCTAATTCTTTTTCTGGATAGTTTTGATGAATAAAAAAGAAAAAAAAAAGATTCTTTTATGTTCGTTGTACAATGACAAAAAGAGGTTTTTTTCTTCTCTTACGTTAAGTAAAAAAAAATCAATTTAAACAGGTTAGAGCCCTGTGAATTTAATAGTGTATTGATTCATAGGGTTCTCACCTGTTCATACAAAGTTTTTTTATCTGATATTTGCTGTACACTTTTCTATTCCTATTCATCATAATCCCTTAAAATTCTGTTTAATTCAATTATTATGTTCATGTAAATGAACCATAACTATGTAATCCTATTCCGAATAGATTTATCCCAAAATAGCATATCCAAATTATAAGAAATCCAATAGACGCCACAATTGCTGAATTGGTACCCTGCAATTTTATATTTGTTCGAGTATGTAAATAAATCGCGAATACGATCCAAGTAATAAAAGCCCAAGTTTCTTTTGGGTCCCAACTCCAATATGATCCCCATGCTTCGTTAGCCCATACTGCTCCCGAAAGAATTCCTATCGTTAAAAAGATAAATCCTAGACTAATAACTCGATAACTCCAAAAATCCAATTGTTGAATCAATTGGGACCTGTAATAATTAAAAAGAGAAGTGTTTTTGAAAATATTACTTCTTTCGTTCGTGTTTTCGATGTCACCAAAGAAAAAGGAACCATTGAAATTTAAAAAACGATTACTCGTAGCAAAAAACTTTTTCTTTTTTCTAACTGTAATGACTATAAGTGATACTGATAATAATGATCCACATAAAAGGGCAGCGTATCCTAATATCATCGTACTTACGTGCATTATTAACCACTCAGATTGAAGAGCTGGTACTAATATTGTAGATTTGTGCATTTCAGTTAAAAGACCTGAAGTAGCAAAGCCTTGGGTAAAAATAGCACTTGGGCGAATTATAGTGCTTAGAATATTTCTATTTTTTGTGAAATACGGAACTATATGAATAAGGGAAAAACTCCATGAAAGGAAGATTAATGATTCATATAAATCACTTAGTGGAAAATGTTCCGAATAAATCCAACGAGTAACTAATACTCCTGTTATAGAGAACAAATTCATTATCATGCCCTTTTCGGATGAATCATATAGTTTTACGATTTCATCGACTAAAAAGGTTATCAAATGAATTGTAAGTACAATTGAAACGAGCGAAAAAGAAATATGAGTTAATATATGCTCTAAGGTTGAAAATATCATAAGATTATAGGAGTCCTTTTATTAGAAAATCTATATGGAGAGTTGGATTCATTATAGGATCTATTTACTTTTTTTAGGAGATGACATGCCGCCACTCGGACTCGAACCGAGATGCTCTAGCACTGCTTCCTAAGAGCAGCGTGTCTACCAATTTCACCATAGCGGCTTATCTTGAACTCATAATAGCCTATGAATAAGCAATCGTCTAGGTTTAAGAATTCGATTGGTTGCAATATCTTTTTTAGGAAAGATTAAAATTGATGAATAAAAATTTCTTCAACATAGGTATTTCAAGGTTCATTATTTTAGTTTAGAGTCTTCATTTTGATTTCGTGCATCTTATTTTATACTCTCTTCAACTTGAATTCTTGCAAAATTAAAAAATCCTACTATGGGGTTCTCCCCATTTTTTGTTTTAATGAACTATTTCAAAATTTAGTTGATATCAAAAATCGAAAATAAAAAATGCAGTTTATCAATGAATATTAATAAAAAAAGAATCCATTTTGAATCATTCACAATTAGCACATTATTTATCCAGAATAATTTCAATAATTATTTTTGAATGGATTAATCACAAGAGATATAGGGGGGTCTATATAAGAATTTCGAGCAAATCGAAAAGTAAGAGTAAGAAAGTTAGACATAAAGGGTTTAAAATTTGAGTTTCAATGATTTTAGTAACGAAAGCTATTCGCTCTTCTAGCGAAAGTGAGATATAGAGAAAGTAAATATATAGAAAAAATCAAAACTTATATTATTGGAAGAAATAGGTTGATGGGGAAAATAATACTCCCCATCTTGAAAATGAAAAGATATACTAAAAAAAATCGAGTATCTTGTGTTTTTTTGTTAACAAAAATAAAGTATTCTTTTTTTTCAAATTTGGTAAGGTAAACAAAAGAATTTTTTACATATCATATATTCTCAAAGCGGCGAGAATTCCATTTTATATTGA